AGGAGAACACAAGCACACTTTCCTTCGTGACTTGCCCGAACAAAGTCAAAAAGCCCGATGATCTAGCCTCTCTTGCCACAACCAGTCGGCCTAACCTTCGGTCCCCGAATTGCCATTGTCTCCCTTCGAACCGTCTAATGCTATAGTAACTAGCAAGGATGCTTCGGGCTCGAGTCATGGTATCCATAGCGTTGCTTCAGTCTTTTCAACTTGGGCGCCTTTAATTATAGCCTTACGGTGTGCAAGGGATCCCAGATGAGGGAACCCTAGGAGAGCCGCTGACTCCAACTACCACTATTCTATTCGAACGTATCGGCAAGTATTAATCAAATGGATAGTTAGCGTCGACCTACTCTTGCATTAAAGATCTCGAAGAAAGATGAGGAAGCAGCTTCCCTACCGTTCCCAGAGCCCAGAACTGCTTCTGGAACTAAAGTCAGGACCTCGACCCGCCTACTCGGGTCTTATATGGATATGCAGGAAATGACTTATCCTAGCTACCTATTACCTTACAACATGTTGTGGCCTATCATGTGCAGTCATTCGTATCGGTACCGCACTCCTAGGACATGGATTCTATATGTCTTGACGACTTACGGAAGTCATTAAAAAATAAGAAATTACACTAGTGGGGGTGCTTAAACGGGTGCTGGATTGCTCGCGGCTAAATATGAATTGTTGCATAAGAAAGAGAATTCACGAAAAACGATACGAGTTAGCCATGCTTTCCAGGAAAAGTCTTTTGGTTAGGCCTGTGGGAGAATAACGTCATTTAGGATGCGCTATGTGCTTTTGGCTTCCAGTTACCAGAAAAGGGACCTTCGCCCAATTATCTCAAACTACGGAACCAACTGGTTTCACACCGGGAACCCATTTATGATTCCAGCCGAGAAGACTAGTAAAAGGAAGGATCAAGAATGTCAAATATCATCAATAGAATTCGTTCCTCATGTCAGTACTGGGAGGAAGGTCTTACCTTCTGGACAGCTTATAGGTTCTTGTAGAGAACCCATTCTCTTATTTTCTAACATTTCTAGTACCTCTTTTAGTAGATCAGAGTGGTCTGCTGCTCTGACACTACCTAGCTACAAGATTTCTGGACGGGAAGATGCGGAAGTATCTACTCGTTACGGGTGTCAAAGTCTGGATTTCATATAGTCAAGAAAGGACGTGCCGAAACGTACGAAATAGAAGAAATGTCGTAAATAGATAGATTTTTTGGTTAAATACATTACAAGATGTTTTACCATGCTTTCCATACCGAATGAGTTGTTAGGCGAGGGCCGAGAGGACGAGATTCAATATCTTCTTCGTATAGACGAACTATACCAGAAAACGAAGCGGGGATAGAGAGATTATGGGAATCCATCTACACTTACTGCCGACCCATAGAGTAAATGACATGGTCAATATTAGCCAACTCACTAAGTGTTGAGCTGGATGAAAACCGGGTGTGATTGAGGCACAGAAGAAGTTCTTTTCGTCGAGATTGGCTTGGTCTTCCGTCTACTACTGGAATGAAATCGGCTTCCTTAAGAACCCCACCGAATCTTCCTCCAAAACAATACATATAGGAGAGGGGTATAAGAGAAGCCCCGGAACTACGCTTAAAGCTTCATTCCGATCGATTCCAGTCGAAACGCCGCTACGCCACATCAGTTGACTATGAAGAGAAAAATGAAAAACCTACTCATTATTTGGAGGTGAATTATAGAACATTAAAAGCTGTGGTATTTTATGGACCTAAGATAGGTCACATCCCTCACGACATAAGATTGAAAGATCTAAACCTTCTTCTTTGTAGCGGAAAGGGACACGGCTAAAACATATCAAGATCGGTTCGCTCATAGGGGCATTTCTAGTAGTGTTTGAACAACAAAGTAATTCAACAAGACAGAAAGAAGAAAGAAAGGAACCTGCAGCCGGGGAATACTCTAAAAGAATTCTCTTTCCAAGACGGAAAAGAAAGTCTTATGAAACAAGGGGAGAGATCAAAACAAAGTCTGATGACGACGCCAGTGAAGGTTCGAAAGGTCAATAAAAGAAGAAGAGGAATCTCCTCCTTTGAAGGGAAGAAGAATCTGGTTCCTCGTCAGTAAAGTGTATATTAGAACGAGAATACCTCGGCTTCCTACGCTACTAGAACATCTTGGGCACTCTTGTTCAGCTGGTTATGGAAAGGGGATTCCACCCTGTTTACACTCCATCTCACTTGAGAAAAAGGGATGTCTCCCGGGTTAACTTCCTTTCAGAAAGGATGTCCACCCACGATTGAAAGAAAGATGAAACTGGAGTTATAAGTCCTAGAGCAGATGGGCTTCGAACGAGATGGGAAGAATTCAGACAGGACGGATTTGCATCCTGGGCTTGAACCAGCTACGCATAGATGAGGGAAAGTAGGCTTTCCCGAAGGTTAACGGATTGGAATCCTTGACGGGGGCCAGGAGTTTAAGCTCTTAGTATCCTCACCTCACGGCTGCTTCTAGGGCAAGTGAAGTTAGCGCAGGGTCTTGCTAGTGCTGGTCAGCTAGGTCATAGCAATTCTCCTCAGTGCGTATAGGCTCTGTGCTAGTTGGGCAGTTTCCGTTATGTAGATATTAGCATTTCCATGCGGGTAGCTATGGTACGGCTATGTTAGAAGATATCTGTGCTTCTTCCAGCAGGCTTTCTTCCGAGGGAGAACCAAAAGAGCTAACCGGAGCGGTTACACCTTAAACCTAAGTCAAGGCGAGTTCCTAGGATAGATGATAGAATAGAAAGGGGGCCCTAAGATAGATTCCTGTCAGACAGCTCGTGGCCTAGCTACCAGATAGAAAACAGTCTTACCTGTCCTAGCTTGATATAAACCTAGCAAGAGGAGCTACATCCTACAGGAAAGATATTGATTCGTTGCCCGGCAGGTCGCTTAGCTGCACGGATTGCATCTTCGCCTTCGGTTCGGCTCGAAGGATATATGATCTTTACTGTTACGAGGAGAACATCGTACTAACGGGTACCGTAAGAAGAGACAATCTAGTCTTATCTTGCCTTACCTATTCGAACCTAAACCTTAGGAAACCTTGGAACAACCTCCCAGTCAGGTAAGGAAGGGAAAGGAGAGCACTAACCCTAAGATAGATTCTTTCTTCTACGTTGCTCGTCCCCTAGCTACAATCCACAAGAACAAAGGAAAGATACCTCAGATAGTCTTACCTGTACTCAACCTTTATTACCAGTAGGAAATAGGAAAGATACTAAAATAAGAGTACTCACTACACATGCTTACCACATTCAAATCGAAGAACTTACACCCTGTCCTAAAGGAAAGAAAGGACGAGAAGGAAGTCACTCCTATCCATACGTTATAGAGCCATAGCTAAACGACCTTACGGAAGGAAGAATATACCGATAGCGAGAATAGAGTGTATTAGCTGGGCCGAGGTATAGATAGTTCTATAACGGTGTTGAAGTGGTGGTTCTAAAGAGGTTGTAAGTTAGGGCCTGAACGAGGAGATCTCGCTGGTCGATAGGAGAGTTGGATTGTTCGGAAGGAATCAGCAGGTTAACAAGAACAACTGCCAGCCAGGACATAAACAAATACAGGACCGAGCGAAGGAGTATACTCATTACCAGAATTTCTTTTATTGGAAGTTAGGCTAGGGTGGACAGTGGGAGTTCAACTAATCTAGCTCGAGCATGCTTTAGCTCCGGCCCATACAACTAGTTTCAAGGTTTTCCGGCTTCATTGGATTGTGTCCTACCAGGTTGGAGTTCCATCAGTAACTGTGAGCGAACCTCGGAACCCCACAACACGACCGATAGTGAGCCGGGTACAACCGAAGGGGAGTATCTTCACCCATCAGGTGTTCCGTTCAGGCGGCTGTCCATTCAAATTGTTCACTCATCATTACAGCTTTCTAGATGTGGACCACGCGGGATAGTTCCATTTTCTTTCTTTTATGTTGGCTGGACCGTGGGTGGGAGGAAAGTCCTAACTCACTTGATACCGGTTGGCCTAACTAACTATAGTTGCTGTCCGAGGGCAAGGAGAACTAACTTGAGTTCCACTATCTTCCCTTCGCGCGCATACATACATTCTTGACTTAGGATTATTTTGTTCTCCTAAACCAGTCTCTCTCCTCAACCTAGACGAGTAATTGGTCTCACCTAATCCAAGTATAATACCAAACAGGACCTTCTCGCGCATTATATTATAAAAATAACCTTTCAGATGCTTTTGACGAATACGAACGAGTCTTTGTTCTCCTACGGCAGGGGTAGTGAGTAGCTACTGACCCGTGATGGAGCTCCTGTACTATCTGTTTTTTATCCTAAGGCTGGTATAACACTTGACCCTTTACGAGTCTTTGCTCAGGCTGGGGGATTAAACCTAATTGAAGAGGTGAGGTGCAGAATTGGTCTTCCTGGACCAGAGTGTTTTCTTTGTTTCACCCAACTTCCACAAGCTTACAGTTCGGGAGATTAGTGCTAGATGTCAAATTCCTCTCACAGCAGACCTAGGCAAGTACCTAGGAACAAAAAAAAAACTCCTCTTTCCGGTGAGTAAGTAGAGAAAGATTTCCTTACTTAACTGACAGTTGAATCAAGGAAGAGTTCTTTCTCCTTACCACTTCATATGAGAATTCATCTTCTCTCTGCTTACAGTTTATTGAAGAAGTAGGTCTCCTCATCCCGCTATTCTTTCCTAAAGTCAGGAACCAAGCTACGGATGCGCCCCCTATCTTTCTTTTGAAACAAGTGACTTTTCCTCCCCCATCTTGCTAGTGACCATTTGATACCTCTCTTCAATAAGTTAACCTCGGGAGCTCCAGACATAAGGAGGCACCCGGAAAACGAGACTAGTTTGAATATTGCCAATCATACCTTTAGAAGTAGGTACCCCGGGATTCAAAGGGAAGAAAACGAAAAAGTCAAAGGGGAGTAGGCCTTTTACCACGAGCAACCTCAGGAGTGGGAGAGCTCTTCTTTATCTTTCTTCTTCTTCCCATACTCTATCCAGGGGTTCTAGCTATGGCTTACTTGCTTGCATGGGAGATAGGGGTTGCTTACTGTCCCATTACTTACGATCATCCCTGGGAACTTTGAACTGAAACGGATGACTGACTCGAACGAGAGTATAGATAGAAAAAGGGGTACGATAGCAGGCTGACTGACTCACTGGTTAGAGCGTAGGGCTGACTTGATAGATGGTTTATCCCAATCCTATCCTTACTCTTAGGATCCCCTTCCTTACCTTACTTGAGAGAGCGTTTTACTAACTACTGGAAAAGAGGGTAGGTAGGGAACGAGGCTAACTCCTACAACTCAAAGGCTGGGTTTGCTTGCTCATACAGCACGAGGGAATGACTACAACGCTGACTCTAGAACCTGACTTGACTTATGAATATGAAAGATCCTGGGGACTGAGCGCGCTTCCTCTATTTATCCCGTGGCAAAAGAACCCTCCTTACTTCTACAAGGCATACTTACGCTTACTTTTCAACTTCTGGCACCTTCTCACCTTACTTGATAGCACGTGGGAATGACTAGCTCTTGCTACAGAACTAGCACTTGGGAGTAAGAAACTTATGTTAGCTCTATCCGCAGGGCACTGAACTTATTCGTCAGCGCAAGGGCTAGGTTTGAATCTCCTTCCCTACTCCTCCAAGCCCATAGGCAAGGGCTATTCTAGCTAGCTCCTGCTAATCAACTGATGACAATAGTTAGAAAACACTTTTCTTTGGGCCTATGCAAATGATTCTTCTGATGCATCTCCAGATGCTAATTCTTCGGCGGATGAAACTGTGGAGTTTGGTCATTGTCTTCAATTACTGACGATTCTCAGATCGTCTTATCGTCTTCCTCTTATCATCTAGTAGGAAGAAGATGATGCCTAACTACGACAATGACATCCAAGAATCCAGTTGCCATTCCAGCTACGCAACCATGAGAAAACAACCGTAGGTTTCGCTCAATGACGGAACCTGGACTCAAAGCCAGGCTTCCCACGTACCGGATTGGAAAAAGTCGCCACGTAGTTCTGACTTGCATGTCTCCGAGTAACGAATAGACTAGCTCTATCTCTCAATTGCCGGTACTGTGCTCGAGAAGGTCCCCCACCTTCTGGGCACCATCCTCGGGACCATCCTTTAGTCATCTCCATGGTTGCTTCTCCCCGCAATGCGAGAATCTAATTGTATATGTGTCCCCTCCGTTTTCAAACAAGTAAGAAGTTTCTATGAGATAACTGGCCAGTTTACACTCGTCTTGGTAGAGCTGATCTGCTTCATCGACTTTGAGTACGACTTGTAAGCCTCTTTGGCCAAAGTACGCTTCCCAATTCTCATCTGGATTCATCTTGTTTGGTTTCTATGGACTTATTCTCGGGTAAGAAAGCAGAACTTCACCTCTTTCTGTTGCTGAACACAAACCTACTTTCACGTCACTCAGCTCCTCGGCTCACTTCGGTTGAAGCGTAATCCGGGCTAAAAAAATCCATTTTAGCACATCGGCGATCTCGATCATCTACTCGTGGTTTCGAACTGACTATCTTCTTTTTTCACCGGGCTTGGACCATGTCTCCCGAACCATGGTTCTGTAGTCAAAGAAAGGCGCCATAACGGTTTCTGACCCAATCTTCCTCAATCATACCAGTTTCTGCCAAGACTCTTTTCAAAACTCCTCCGACACGAGTCCTAGTCGTTGCGCTGCGGTCCGTTTCCCGGCTTCGTCAATATCCATATAAGAACTGGCACAAAAGAAGGGAGATCCAGATGATCCATACGAACATGCATTTTTCAATCAATTCTCTATATTCAATAGGCTCTCTCGCTCTTTTGGTATTATCTCGCCTCCCCGCCCCTCACCTGGCTTAAAATAAAAAGCCCCAGGCCTCGCATTGCGTTATGCACTTTTTTCATTTGAAAACCTTTCGGGCTAGCATAGCAAGGCAACCAGATCCGGATTCGGGTGGAGTCTTTGCTTCTTCGTCAGAGAAAGGGAAAAGGACTGGTTCTTCACGTTGACACTCAACATGGAGGGTCTCAACCACAACAATTGACCCCCTCCACTGCGTATTCCCGTTTTTGGCTTCACTCCCTGATCAAGGTTGAGAAAGGACGGGAGAGAGACATACTAAATTCAAGATTCTCCGTCAAATCTTTATAGATAAAGTCAATATCAGCTGACAACTGCACAAGTGAACATTCAAATGAACTCTCATTACCATCACCTAAGCCTACTGTATTCTACGAATATGAGCAGGTGTTCATGGTTGCTTTCATCTCTCTTCTAGAGCAAGATGGGGGATGGATGGGAGGAAATTTGCTTCTTCGCTAACCTTTGCGAAAGCTCTCTCTTCGCGCTCTTTATAATCTCTGCTCTCTTCGTCCTCGGCGTTAACTGCGGCGACAATACGTTCTTGTACCCGATTCTCAGAGGAATCTCGTCGTCGTCTTACCTCTGGAATGCCGTCGATCGGAGCCTCATTCCTGATCTCCTCGGTAAGCTTTTCTTCTCTCTCTGGGTTCCGTTTCTTTGATTTTCTCTGCTTTTGAAATGGATGGGTTCTTTGGATCTTCCCGATCGGCGGGACCGAGTCCGGTGATGGATGGAAAGAAGTCAATTTAAAGCACTAATTCTGTTCTTTGATCGGGGGTCTCATAGATCTTCTCGTTCGGGTGTAGGGCAATGCTCTTTCTTTGTTTGATCTCATTATAAAGTCCAGTTCAAGCTTGGGATGGCGGATCAGAGAAGATATCTTTGTTCTCGAGTTCTTGATTGTTGTAGTAGGCAATTTAATAGATCGGTCAGGCTGAAATGGCACTGGAGACCAGTAAAAACGACTAGACTTTGGGAGCAGGAGCAGGCAAGGGGGTTATAAGGCTATTGTTTAGCAAGTGAAGTGAAAAAACCTCGAAATCAGAGCCTCACGTAGCAATCTCCTTGGTCTGCAATTCCGTCTTAGGAGCCACAACTGCAGATTCAGTCATTGGCGGAGCTCCATGTGAGGAGCCACAAAACTAAGAGAAAGAGGCAATGTTAATTGACTATATTCATAGCCCTTTATTTTATATTCTATTTTTATCGAAAAAGCATATGTTGATCCGCCCTGCATCAATCCTTACGATTGTTCTATGACTCTCTCCGTTCGAAGGTTTGATTCCAATTCTTTTTATGCCATCGCCGTAAGAGATCTTGTTGTGTCGGGTTCCAATGCCGATTGAGAGACAGAAGAGTAAGTTCATGAACCGTTCATCAAGCGAGAGCCCGCAGACAGGAAATGAAATATTGTCAATCACCGCGTAACGTAAATAGTAGAGGTACGACGGGCATGCTTCCTTCAAAGACGGGCAGATCGATCAAAAATCAAGAATCTTCTTGTGTCTGCTCTCTGAAGTTTAAACCACCACGGCAGACTGTTCCCCATTAATTGAGTAGATCGCGTCACGCCACTCGTTCTTTCTTCACCGCCACGCAAGGAGTCCCATTCTGCAAGGATAGTTGTGGTTAGAATCACAAGCACATAATGTAGCTAAAATCACGAGTATAATCATAGCTAAAAAGGCTCGCCCTTCTGTTGGAGCAGCTGCTCTCCGAGTCGCGGAGATATCGTATTTCTGAATAGTTACCTCGTTCCATTCACCACAGGGCATCCGTCTTCCTAACATCATCAGTCTTGTCCCTCCGAAACCTTGCTCTATCAAAACCATTGCTAGAAGAGTCGATCACTAAACCCTTACATAACCATAACATAGGTGGCTTAATAACCTTTGCATAGAGCCGCACTTGAAAGAAAGGATACATCTGAGCTGATTGAATTGAAATTCTTGTGCGTATCGCGATGCTCCTTGCTTTTGCCGTGGAAAGGGCTTCGTCTTGGCTTTGTCTGGTAAGTTGCGATGGCTTCAGGACACATTCTTTCGAAGAAAATGACATGGATAACTAGAGAACCATTACAATAGGAAATAACAGATCTATTCACTTAAGTTGAAAAAGCTGCTTCATGGATATCTACCTAGGGAAGGTCGAAAGCGGAAGGAAGTAGAAAAGAAATAAGATCGTGCTTCGTTTACTACACCGGCAATAGGATCGGTTCAGATAAAAAGTAGATTAGGTTAGAAAAGCCGTATTTTGATCCTAAAGACCTTTTCCACTCATAAGAGGGAGATCAAAAGTGGAACAACGAGAAAGCTATTCCTTACTGCCCGGAAAGCTAGGACGTTCGATCGGGTTATCCATGAGGGCTAATCCCAATGGGCGATCATGTGGGCTTCACTCCAGTAGTATAGCCTGGAGTCCCGGAATGAAACTAAGTATATAACTGCTGCAAGCAAAACCGTCTGTATTATGTAGTGGGCGGCAGTGTTGAAAGGTGCAGATAATAAGGCCATTCATGGAGGACGACACCCATTGTCGACATATGTCTGGAATCTCTTTCGCACCCTCTCTCTATGGTCGAGCACTCTTTCACACCCTCATTCTATGTCTGGCCTTCTATTGATAGTCAAAGTCGGTAACAGCCCCATAAGCTACGGGATTAGCGGATCCTGTGCAGGTCTGTAACTCCGTAGCCGAGTAGGACAGGGTTGTATAAGTCCACTGCTCCGCTATTCTATTCTCACACATGCCTCTTCTCAAACCGTCGCATAGCATAGATCATATCATTTGGAAGGTGCCAATGAAGATGTAAACCTCATTAACTCGGTTTTAAGGGTTTTAGGACCTTAGATTCGTCGCCTTCGGTTCGATCGTTGGTCCGTGCTTCGGGGAAAGTCTACCCAATTCCGACGATTTCCTTCCATACTCGGCAAGCAGCAGCTGGTTTGGGACTCTGCGAGGAGGATCACTTCATTGCCTTCACGAGCGGGATCACGTCCTCCATTACGAGCTTGTACAAAAGCTTAGAAGGCTACCCTCTTAGCTACTCATATGAATTGGCTCGTATCCCATACATAGCCCGCCTAAATTGGAGTACGGCCCCCATCTCAGTCAGAGCAGACATACTCCAAAGAGGAATGCATCATTCATACATAGAATTAGACAAATGCGCATGAATTTCATCCCTATTTTGGATTCATTCCGTGTAGTCAGGGGCTGTACCTAGTTCCGGGTCAACGAATGAAACAACTGCCTCTCCCTCCCCCGTCCATCTAAGAGTTCTATTTCCTCCAGCTCCCTCCGATGCCGGCAGATTAATTCCCCAACCAAGCCAATCGATTCCATTGGTGAAAAAATAGCTGATGCGAACTCGGTAGTGCTACTGAAACCACTGGTATTGTTTGTGCATGTTTCGTTGCCGGGAAAGAAAGACCTCTCTTTCGGGATCCGTCCCGCCCCTAGATGTAGTAGTCAATCAGCGGGTCATTCAAAGAAGCTTTCTCGTGGGAAGTCTGAGTTCCGTGTACCTGAGTAGAAATATCATATAGAAAGTCACTAATTGAAAGCATCAGTAGCAACTTACCTTCGCTCAATAACATAGTCGTTTTTGCCCACAGGTACCCTACGACGGCCTATAACAGCTGTAAAGTGATCTCAGCGTAGTTGTCCTGTCCTATAAAATGGTTTCTCTCAAGATTCTCCATACATAAACATAGGCAACGAATTGGAATACCACTTTGACTCGAACTCTCAATAGCGTATAGGGATTGTCTATTTCATTCCGACCAGATTTCCCGAACCTCTTCTATCTCGATGCCATGGTTTCTTTCTTTATTAGAAGCTAGGCAACCACCCTTCTCTTCTATACGGAATGTCTTTGGAAGCTGCAAAGGCAGCTTATGAATGCCCAAATCACTGACTAGGGCTTCCATCTGAACAACCGCCTACTCGGAGATGTCAGTGAACTGCCTTCCAATCGATCTTCAAAGCCAGGATGATAGAGAAGCCTACTATTCCATATCTGTATAGAAAGACTTCCCTGCCCGGAAAGCTAGGACGTTCGATCGACTCCTTCTTCTTTAGAACGAGAAGTTTACCTTAGTAATACTAGCCGTATACTCGTAGTATAATCAGCCCTTATTCTCCTAAGGAACTAAAGGGACTCACACTCCGAATACAGGAATGAAACTGACAGAAACGAATGGCTTTTGCATCGAGACATAGCTGTCAAAGCTAGCCGATGTTGAGACCCACCCAATAGTGGCTTCCATCCATCTATCAGAGAAGTTTTCCGATCAATCGACCTGCTCCAGTAGGTGGTAACGGTTGGCCCTGTGAATGATTCGTACATAGCATCTATTCAAGGGGGTTGGGGAGATAGAAGCTGCTGTTTTTGCAGCTGCCGAGGATTTCGCTCGACAGGTCTTCCACATCCGAATGGTCCGGTCCTTCCATGAGGGTTCGCGGGAGTTGAAAGAAGGAAAAAAGGCTGCTGGCTACTCAACTGCCGCAGTTCTTGGTCTTTATTTCTTTCTGACTCATGGAGCTTTCCGAGGCATCTCGGGAGGAGGCGAAGCTCTGTCCACGCGGCTCACGAAACTCTCTGTGAGTGTCCACGCCGGCCTTTGATTTCGATCTCTTTGATCGTTCACGACACGTTCCCCCCCCCCCAGTTAGTTATATGATCAACGGGATCAGTTGGCTAGAGGCTAGTTTCTCGCTAGGGTGAGCGAGAAAAAGCTTACGCCGAAGTAGCACGTAGAGAATGGCTTTTATGTTTTACCCAATAAAGCAGGGGAGCCAGCTCGAGCTCCATGAGACAAACTCCACTCTGATCTATAATATGGCTTTCTGCCGGTAGTGCCGGTCAAAGCACCATCATAAAGAGTAGCAACCCGAAGCTATCCCGACTTCCTATTCCGATAGACCCGAAGTTACGGAATAATTCCAACTAGCGAAAGACTCTTCTTTCTTTTCTTTCCAATTCGTCCTGCAAGTGAGCGAAGGAAAGAAATTGACCTTTGAAGAGCAGGCACGAGAGAACGCTAGGTCATGGAGTCACTCTTTATATAACTAGTCAACCAGTTCTACTATTAAAAACTAGCTTTCCTTCGATGAAGCAAGTAAAGTCAGAAATAGCTGGACGTATCGGAACGAGTAGCGAAGGGATTCCTCGAAAGGGACAGCGAGTGAACGATACCAAGACTAGGCAAGAGTAGCATTTCGTCTAGTCCGATAGGCCGTCTATTGGTTCGTCTGTTTTTATGTGTTAGAAAAATCTCGTCTTTCGGGCTTTAGGCTGTGCTTTCGTTCTGTTATTGGAAAACCATCTTGTTGTTTGCCAGGAGAGTGAGGGAAGCTTGCTTCAGGGGGGTAGGAAGACCGAGTGAACAATCCAATCAACGCCAAGGAAAAGCAACGTCGAGTAGCTAAGCGAAAGGGGACGCTCGTTAGTGGTCGACTCGGCTCTACTCGGCAAGAGGAGTATTTGGCATCGGCTAGGTAGACGGGTCATTCCGGACTTCGGTCTTGGACGAAAACCCCCAGTGCACCCCCCTTTCCGTCTCCTAATAAGAAAGCTTTTCTCTCTTATTAGCTGACTGGCTGACTGACATAATTCATTCTTGTCTTTCGAGGTTAGTCCGGAAGGTGCCAAAGAATACGTGCCGCCTGCCTTCCCTGACAGAGAAGCTAGCTCTTTCTTTTTGATAGATCGCTACGCTCTATGCCCCAATCTTCAGCATCATTAATGAAGAGCGGTCCCTGGTCTGACCTTTACTTCAAGGTATGCTTGTCTTCCTCTATTACCACTCCCTTTCTTCAACAAAATAATATCAATCCGCAGGAACAATTTGTATCTTACTGTCCCTACGGAGTGGAAATCTTACCGCAGCAAAAACGAGTTCCTAAGAATCAAAATAACAAAGACAAATTCGACATGAAAAAAGAAAAATCGCAAGTGATGCGATTATTGGTAAAGGGAAGGGTGTTCTCGCCGAATTTAAGGTAGTCCGATTTTTCCATCTCTAGTGGTTAATGATTCTATCTAAAGGTTGTGGGGCGTTTTGGAGTAAGAAAATGACGTAGCCTTATAGGACTCTACATTTCAATCCTTTTGACCCCTTTATACTGTCTCCTCGGAATAGACAGGAGGGTCAGTTTCTAGGTAAAAGCCTATTCCATGATTGGGGTTAGAAAGAAAGATTTGGAGGAGTTGGCAGGGTTAAATGGTTTCTTGAGGTAAAGGACCTCCACCTCGGATAGGTATGATGCAAAGCTTGAACCAGGATTGTCCGGGTCGATTGAATCAACCTTTTCTTCAATGTTCACTGAGGAGCGTTCTACAGACTTCTCGACTTGGGGGCAAAGGATTTCATTGTTTTGTTGACCTCGGGAGAGTGAAGTACCCTTCGTTTAGCTTGATCAGTAAGGCTCCTTGGAAATAGTCTGATCATAGGACCATCATCTCCAGAACTTGAGATACAGGAAGATCAAAAGGTAACTCTGGAAGAAGAACAGAAGTAGACAAGCCAGAATGAATAGGGACACTGCCAATCACAAAGTCAGACCCAGCATTCCCAGAACCAGCACCTGGGTGAGGCACAATTGATGGACCCCCCATCATCAGAAACAGAAGATTCCTAAATAGCAAAAGTCTTTGTTAGCTGCACCTTCCCAGGTGAACTAGACCCCTTCCCTTTCCTACCAACAACACCTGTATGAGTATTACCCACCCCAGGCATCAATATACTAGGAGAACCCAACAACTTAGGACTCCCACCAACCACCCTAGCAGTAGTATCAGGTACAGAGGAACAAGGCCCACCAACCACCACAGAAGGAAACACCTGAGCACCCCTAGATGGAGAACTAACATTCCTCAAAACCCCAGACCTTGCACTGGAACAACAGAGACACTCTGACTAGGAAGAGGAGTGACACACAGCCTGAGCACAGACCCCAGAAACTTCTAAAACAGGGGAAGTGACAACTTTCTTGGGACACCTTTCATCCATATGACCAAAAACCTGACACAGAGAGCATCTTGAAGGTTTCCATGGGTATTTCACAGAGATACAAGAAGAGGCCCCATTAGTATGTTTCAGATCAATAGAATCCTGAAAAGAAGACTTCACATCAACCTCAACACATATACGAGCATAGCTAAGCCTTTGATTAGACTCAGTCAGAGAATCAGCATACAGAGGAGAGCAATAGAGAAGAAAGAGATTATGCATTACGTTCTCTTCCTCTTACCGGGATTCGAGGGAACCTAGGCACACTAGAGCGTCAAGGAAAGAAAGCAATTCATTCATCGGCGGCAGAAGCAGAGGAGGCCCTCCAGGGCGGTCAGATTTGGATCAATAGAAATAGAAGGATGCTCCTATAATAAGAAGATCGGATGAAGCAAGGATATCTTGTCAATTAGTTCGAATTCCAATCAGTTCGGTCCTCGGGTCAGACAATCCGACCTTGAGGGGTAGCAAGATCCTTCTAAGATTGGGCACATTTGAAAGACAGAGAAGGGACACCTTTTCCCAACTGACATCGTAGATCCACTTGCTACTTACGGGGCGGGGAAGATCAACTCGTCTTTCCCTTTTAGTTCCATGAGGACGAGCAGTCGACTATGGTCTTTGTTCATAGACCCTATTCGTCAGCCTATATCTAATACCCTTTTATGCCCTTCATGTAGGGCCATCTATGAAATTGCAAGTACGGCAGCTTTCAGGTTACTACTAGAAAGAGGTAGTTTGCTCCTAGCCATACTCCTTATACGTCTTCGATGTCACTGACTTTCTCACTTGAATCGGCGAAGAACCGAAGCCTTGTCTTTGTGAACCCCTTCTCTCACCTTTCAGGAAGGTGTCCGGGGCAATCAATCCTAACAAAACCAAAAGACCGATCGGGATCCACGAGAAAGAAGAACAAAGGCACATCACTACATATAAGATAAGAAATCGGGCACTCAAAACGGGAAAGAGAAAGAAACCTTATTGAGCGGGAAGCGCGGGCAAGCCCATGCTTCTTCGCTGCAACAAAGGAGATACCTCAGGGAAAAGCCTGACTCTATTCCGGACTTTATGCAGCGGCACCGGTCTACCTCCATGTTCTCCAGTCGCCCAATAGGAAAGATACAGT